GTTAAATATAAGTAAAGTATTAATCTTGTCTTATACAAATTAAATTAAATAAATAGATTATAACATAACTGATGTAATTGTTTAAAAGTCGTAATAGACAATATTGTAATAACAAAGCCCGAGTAGTTCAATGGTTAGAACATTAATTTCATGCATTAAGAATGAGAATTCGAATTTCTCCTCTGGCTAACCCTTTTTGCCCCTTTTTTTTATACTGGGTTATTAACTAGATTTTACTGAGTAAGATACACATTTGTTTATTATGTCAAACTTGAATCGTAGTGTATTTCAAGGTCACCCTTTCCACCTTGTTTCACCTTCACCCTGACCTATTTTAACTTGTGTAAGTCTGTTAGACTTAACAACGTCGGGTGTTTTAAGCATGCATGGATTTACATATGCAGCTTACTGATTACCTTTAGCCTTAATACTTTTAATGTCAAGTATGTTTTTCTGATTTAGAGATGTAATATCTGAAGGTACTTACATAGGTAACCATACTCTGGCTGTACAGAAAGGTTTAAATATGGGAGTATCCTTATTTATTATATCTGAAGCTTTATTTTTCTTAGCTATATTCTGAGCCTATTTTCATAGTGCTCTTTCACCTACTGTAGAATTAGGTGCACAATGACCTCCTATGGGTATAGAAGCAATTAACGCTTTTGAATTACCGTTACTTAACACTGTGTTATTACTGGCTTCTGGAGTAACTATTACCTATTCTCATCACTCTCTAATACAAGGTAACAGAAATGGTGCCTTGTACGGAGCCTTGTTTACAATAGTTTTAGCAGTTGTATTTACATTATTCCAATATGTAGAATATTCAGTTTCTTCTTTCACTATAACTGACGGTGCATACGGATCTTGTTTCTATTTTGGAACAGGTTTCCATGGATTACATGTTATCATAGGAACAATGTTCATAGCGGTGGGTTTTTGACGTTTAGTGGCTTACCATTTGACGGAGAATCATCATCTGGGTATGGAAGGTGCGATACTATACTGACATTTTGTTGATGTGGTGTGACTTTTTTTGTTTCTATCTGTTTACTACTGGGGATCTTAAGCGTTTGTTCACCTACTCCATTTTTTCTATGTGTTTGTACTAATTAGTACTCTACTTTATTTCGTTAACTTTATTATTACCCATCGGTATATTCTTTTTGACTTTTTTCTATTATACTTTCTACCTGCAATTTTAGTTATATTTTATTTATTATTTTACGTTGTTGTATCTATTGGCCCTCCATTTAACTTATCGAATCATAATTTAGTTATCTTATCTGTATTAACGGTTTCTTCGTTATCCGCTTATCTTACATTGTTGTTATCTTCATACAATGAGTACAATTGTAGTATAATGGGTTTATTAAATAATAATTATAAACTCATTTTATTTGGTGTTACAACCTTCATCTCTGTTTTAAATATCTTGCTATTTGTAGCAGTTAATGTTTACGACAGTTTTCTTTGTACTTTTTTAGCTTTTGTGTTTAGTTTGGTTGCTTTATACTCATTAGTATTTAATTTTCATGGATTTAAAGCAAGATACCCTTTACTTAGTTTTCTTCTCTTAGTTACGTTAGTACTAATTGTGTTATTAACTTCTCTCTTATTAAGCAGAGAGTTGTTTAACTTACTCTATAGGCTATGTATGAATTCAGCCGGTCCCTCTAATAGTTCTGGAGGAGCTACAGGTGGAAATACTGGGGGTGGAGGCGGCTCAGGGCCAGGGGGTCAGCCACCTCACAGTACCCCTATTACTCCACAGCAACTAAAAAGAGACAGGAAAGATAGGGAAAACTTAATCCGTAGGGGTAATAGAGCTCTAAAGGCCATTGAAAAAATTAAATCAAATCTTACAGCTGAAAACCAGGCTAAACCACAAGAATTGAGAATAGCAGAAGAGCTTCTTAGTTCACCAGAACTAAGAAAGAAAGAAATTAATTTAGTAAATATAGCTAAGTCATTTGAGGAGATTAAGAACAAAATGGTAAACGATGGGACATCTAAACAACCGTTAACACTTCCCTGAGAAGTAATGGCGGATTATATAAGTAAAATAAATAAACTAAAAGAAACACAAGATGAGTCAGAAAGTCAAAATTAATAAAAAAAAAAATTTTTTTTTTAGTTATAAGTAATTCGTATGACCTTTTTTATAAAACTAAGGTCATAGGTTTAAACATTTAAGCCCTTATTACTATTTACTTAAATTTGCAGATAAATGTCTAGCTATGGATGCTAAAGCAATATCTTTGTATAATTTATATATATCTATACCTTAATATGTTGTATTCACCGACAATTATATCAATAGTTGAAGTACTACTAGTAACTGTTCCTGTACTTTTAACTGTCGCTTTTGTTACTGTGGCTGAAAGAAAAACTATGGCTAGTATGCAGAGAAGGTTAGGGCCTAATGTAGTGGGATACTACGGTCTATTACAAGCATTTGCAGATGCTCTTAAACTTATATTGAAAGAGTACGTATCACCTACACAAGCTAACTTAGTTCTATTTTTTCTTGGTCCTGTAATTACATTAATATTTTCTTTATTAGGTTATGCCGTTGTACCTTATGGTCCGGGACTTGCTTTATCAGATTTTAATTTAGGTATCTTATATATGCTAGCTGTTTCTTCGTTATCTACTTATGGTATACTATTGGCTGGTTGATCTGCAAATTCCAAATATGCTTTTTTAGGTTCATTAAGAAGTACAGCCCAACTAATAAGTTATGAGCTTATACTGAGCTCAGCTATACTGTTGGTAGTATTATTAAGTGGTAGCTTAAATTTAACTGTTAATATTGAAGCTCAAAGAGCGATATGATTTATAATGCCATTACTCCCTATATTTATCATATTCTTTATAGGAAGTGTGGCAGAAACTAATAGAGCTCCCTTTGATTTAGCGGAGGCAGAATCGGAATTAGTTAGTGGATTTATGACAGAGCACGCTGCAGTTATATTTGTTTTCTTCTTTTTAGCAGAGTATGGTAGTATAGTACTTATATGTATACTTAATACTATGCTATTTTTAGGAGGATATTTATTTGACTTTTCATTCTTATTTTATATATTTAACGGAGTGCAATATCTACTGGACTTGCTATTTTTAGAAGTACCATCACCTTTGTGAGGGGGGGTCGAATATGCTAGTCCTATTTACCCTCAATATGGTGTGCAAGGCTCTTATGAAGGACTTGAAATTTTTAATAGTCCATTATTAGAAGGTCTAGTGACAGGGCTAATTATAGGTATTAAATCATGTATAATGATATTTATATTTATATGAGTTAGGGCATCTTTCCCTAGAATACGTTTTGATCAATTGATGTCCTTTTCTTGAACAATACTTTTACCAATAATTATAGCTTTTATAGTTTTAATTCCTTGTATCGTTTATAGCTTCGAAATTATACCTAGTAACATTAGTTTACTTTAGTTTTATTACAATACGCAATTTAACTTTCAAAAAAAAAAAAAACTAATTATGGTATTAGCACCGACAATTAAGCTTAAACGCCTGCTTTATACCTATAAAGAGCTATTTTGTACCCACTAGGTACTGCAAGCTTTTATATAATTTCGTACATATGTTATATGTTATTATATATATGCCTTATTCTACAATTTGCATTTACCTTCAAATACTACTTATAATCTTACTAATATCTGTATTTACACAGCCTTTGTAGCTCAATGGTAGAGCGGAATACTGTTAATATTCTGATACATGTTCGATTCATGTCAAGGGCTATATATGATGACTATAGCTTGTTATTGTATAGCTCTAATTATTAACGAATGCAAATAATACAAATGGACGTGTTAACTCAATGGTAGAGTGTTGTACTACGGATACGATGGTTGCAGGTTCGAGTCTTGCACGCGTCTTATATTATTCTACTTTGTTTAAATAATAAAAAATGAAACACACAGGGACATGCAGTAAAAGGTTTTACATTTTGATTGCAGATCGGAAATATGGGGTTCAATTCCTCCTTGTCTCTTTAGTCCTAAGCTTCTTTTTTTTAGCACTATTATCATAAAAAAAAAGAAAATAGGTGGTGCGTTACCTAGTTCGACTAATAATTATCTTATTAAAAAAAGCATATACGACATATTAGTTACAAATTCTTATTAGCTTAATGGTAGAGCAGGATACTTCTAATATCTGGGTCTAAGTTCGAGTCTTAGATGAGAATAGTTATCGTCATACCAACGACCTAAACTTTACTTACAAAAAAAGTGCGATATAGTACAGATTAGGTATAAATATTGTACAAAACTGTATACGTTTATAGTATTAAGAGAGCTTAGCTTAATGGTAAAGCATGTGACTTTTAATCATTTTTATGTGAGTTCAAATCTCATAGCTCTTAAATTATATTAATAGTTATTGTAATTAGATCTACGAGTATAGGTACTTTTTATCCTCTTAATATATAAGTTTAAAAACTTATTTTATTTTCATTTTTAACCATAATTTCTACATATAAATCATAGCTGCGTACTATCTAAGGCTGTTAAGCCTATACATTTAATTATTAATTAATTGCAAGGTTGAGTTTTAAATATGATACTGCTATTGTCGCATTCGCTTTTTTATTAATACACAAAATTACGAATATGTATCTAATATAGCGAGTAAGAACCATGGATCTGAGTTAAATAACGTGCATAACTCAGCAATATCTATGTGATCTGAACGTTGATTTCTTAGTAGTAATGCAAAAGATATAGGAACTTTATATCTTATTTTTGCCTTATTTTCAGGTTTACTTGGTACAGCCTTTTCTGTACTAATAAGGCTAGAACTATCTGGACCTGGTGTACAGTACATAGCGGATAACCAACTGTATAACAGTATTATAACTGCTCATGCGATACTTATGATATTTTTCATGGTTATGCCTGCTATGATAGGAGGTTTTGGTAACTTTTTACTGCCTTTATTAGTAGGAGGACCTGATATGGCATTTCCTAGACTAAATAACATTAGTTTCTGATTATTACCACCTAGTCTTGTATTATTTATTTTTGCTAGTACAATAGAAAACGGAGCCGGTACAGGATGAACATTATATCCTCCTTTATCAGGTATACAAAGTCACAGTGGACCAAGTGTAGATTTAGCCATCTTTGCTTTACACCTGTCTGGTATAAGTAGTTTATTAGGTGCAAATAACTTCATAACAACTATATTGAATATGAGAAGTCCTGGTATAAGACTACACAAATTAGCCTTATTTGGATGAGCCATATTAGTTACAGCTGTATTATTACTATTATCTTTACCTGTATTAGCAGGTGCGATAACTATGGTTTTAACAGATAGAAACTTTAACACATCATTCTTCGAAGTAGCAGGTGGTGGAGACCCTATACTGTACCAACATTTGTTCTGATTCTTTGGACACCCTGAAGTTTATATATTAATTATACCTGGGTTCGGTATTATAAGTACAACTATATCTGCTAGTTCAAATAAAAGTGTATTTGGATACCTGGGTATGGTATACGCTATGATGTCTATAGGTGTGTTAGGGTTTGTAGTATGAAGCCATCACATGTATAGTGTAGGATTAGACGTAGACACACGTGCCTACTTCACTGCAGCTACTTTAATCATTGCGGTTCCTACAGGTATTAAGATATTCAGCTGATTAGCTACTTGTTATGGAGGATCATTACAATTAACACCCTCTATGCTATTTGCATTAGGTTTTGTGTTTATGTTTACTATAGGAGGTTTAAGTGGAGTTGTTTTGGCCAATGCATCATTAGATATAGCATTCCATGACACTTACTACGTTGTAGCACATTTCCATTACGTTTTAAGTATGGGTGCTGTATTTGCATTATTTAGTGCATGATACTTCTGAATACCTAAAATACTAGGGTTAAATTACGATATAATGTTAGGTAAAGTACACTTCTGAATATTATTTATAGGTGTTAACGTTACTTTCTTCCCTCAACATTTCTTAGGATTACAAGGTATGCCTAGAAGAATTAGTGACTACCCCGACGCTTTTGCAGGATGAAACATGGTAAGTAGTTTTGGATCTATTATATCTGTTGTAGCTACATGATTATTCTTGAACATATTATATCTACAGTTAACTATAGGTGAAAGTGTGTCTAGATACCCTTGAGCTATACCACAGTTTTTCTCTGATTACTTAAGGTTCTTACTTAATAGAGCGTTTTTAAGTTTAGAGTGATGTCTTAATAGTCCTCCTAAACCTCATGCGTTTGCAAGCTTACCTGTACAATCCGTTATGCATATACCTGCGGATTTAATAAATATAGACTGACAAAGCATATTTGCGTCTATACCAGCTGAAGCCCTTATTGATTGTACTAAGAATATAGTAACTGGTATTATTACTTTAACTAGCCAGTCTGCCGGTACTTTATATGTAACGGTAGGAGAGTTAATGACACATTTAGTTAGTGAAAGTGTTCAATTAGTAGGGGACGTTACATCCAGACAAATTTATAGTGCCTTGATACACTCTATGACCACAGTAATGCCTACCCCATGAAATCCTACATTATTAGGAGGTATTCTTCAAACTGGTAATGCTATAGTTTGATCTGCAGATAGTCCCATTCATATGCTTAAGCCTATGTTAGATGCTATGCCAACTAATCTATCACAGGAGCTTACTAGTTCGTTAACTAGACTAGCTACTAGATAAGTATAGTTTTTACACTACAATAAAAAAAAAAAATCTGCTTACCAATAGTAGTTTATCTTAATATTACTGCTTTATTTAGGTATTGTCACTACAAAGTATATTTATCTTACTTGTAAGCGCAATAATTCTTGCTTTTGCTGCATTTCACCGTATAAAAATATACGTATATAAACACTACTCGATATTGGGATCGCTTAAAGAGGACTTCTTGTATAATAATAGCTCGGTATTACACAAAACCGAAAAACGATTTCCTATAATTTAATGCTCGTTTATTACTGCGTTCATGATATGTGTAGTTTTTTTTTTATCTCACGGACATTAATATATTAGGAAGGATAATGTTTACTTAGATAGCAAGTGTGATTACTATTATTGTTTAGTACTACACTGGGTAATATAGTTGTATAAGTCCTACTTTAGTTAGGGTTTATAAAGAAAACCCTTATGTAAAGTTACCTAATAATCAGGCTATCTCGCTAAATGCAGGTACGCTCATATTGTTTAATGGTAATTATTACTGTTATTCTAATATAGACGCAAAACATTTAGTGCATTAAGTAGCGTTAAGGTATGTAATTTCGCATAGAATATGTATCATGCCTTCCGTTCTATACATAATAACATAATCAGTTACGGTTTATATAGGCAGTTACTATGTTAATATTATAGTACTTTGCTTATGCAAGTATAAGCTGCACCATCGCTAATATCTGTATGCACGCTTATAGGGTATGTTATATAAATAACATTGTACATCACTATATCTATATAAAAAGGGTAGTATTGTTTTTTTTTTTAATCCTCTAGGGATTTAAGTAAAGACTCTACAGTTGCTACATTATCGGAGGGGCTAATATAAGGAAAGCTATCACAAATATCAACCTTCTCACCGGGGAACCGTATAAAGGTAAGCTGTATATTGGGATTATATTTATTAATGTAATTACTATCTGTGAAATAATAACGTTGCAACTGGAGGTCTATAGCATCTATAAACCCTTCAGTGCAAAAAACTTCAGATATATATAATTTATGCAACAATACACTGTTCTTGCTAAACTCCAATATTAAGGGTACGGACAAATTGTAATAAAGGGTAACTCAGATAGAATTAATGTATGACTAAGTAGTGACGTTAATGTTAAAGAAGAAGAGAAAGTATCGGAGGATAAACAGTCTTCAATAAACTCCGAGACAGCTAACAAATACTTTGGTAACAGGTCTCCATTTAAACCAGAAGTCTTCACACCAACAGATAGTATACCTGCATATATAAGTGAAAACACCTGTGAGATGGCTAAACAGGTAGAATTACCTTCAGATAAAAGTAGTGATCAACTAGATGGGAAATTTGATGAATCATTTATACCTACAGCAAAACACAGAACTATAGTTAAAGATGAGAACTTAGATAAAGATGAGTCAAGTAAAGTATTTGATGTATCAGCTAAATATAATCAGGAGTTAACCGGTTTAACTCTAGAAGATACCTTAAAAGAAAGAAGAGGTGTTATTAAACAAAAAGATTACAGCATTCTAGGTGAAATTAACCCTACAGAATATGACAATAATATGCCTGAAACAGCTAAAATTCTTCCTGAAACAATTGAACAACAACAGCCTCATAACCTAGATGAAGTTAGAAAATTATCTATTACTAGTCAGCTGTGACATAGAAAGTATCATTTATTAGACGCTGATGGATTTTGATGAAGAAAGAGAGAGGAACAGAATGATAAATAGGGTATAATTAAAGATATCAGAACGAATTGCACGTTCATCAAACAATTCGATGTTCGGTTTTACTATTAAACTACGATATCTTATATAATAAGTATGTAGTTACTATCTATTAATATTTTACTACTAAAGTGTTTGGAATGTACCAATACTTTTTGTATGTCAGGTACCTCGTACACTAATGTTTCCCCTTGTTGGCTTGTACTTATCTCAAATCTGTTATTAACCGCATCGTAATTCTTTTCCTTTAAATAATTCTTTAAGGTAGAAAGTATAGTTGCGTGGAAAGTTTCTAAGTAATTAGAATTGAAATAAAGCTCTATATAAGCTTGTCTTATACCTGCCAATAATAATTCAGCTTTGTCAGCTGTAGTACCAAAGCAATCATGTATTGTAAACAGATTAACACTGTGATTTCTACCTGAGAAATGACTACAGTATTGCTCGTAATCGTACATTGAGAAATTAGCTTCTAATAAGAATTTATACAATAATGCTATAGCACATCCATCTAGTGAGTGGATGAAATTAGGCATCAGAGAATATTGCATTTTCTTAATGTCAAAGTGCTCTGTTACACTTCTATACTTGAATGATCTCTTTTCACCAACAAAGGGTTTAAATTCTTCAACAGCTGTTTGTTTGTAACCTGATTGTATTAGCACACCTGAAGGTAGAGTTCAAGGTACAGGTAGATTCAATTTTCCTAAAAGCTTTGCCACTTGACTTAGATACTTTTTAAGCTCGTTAATACCTGGTATCTTTTCTTTAAAGAAAGCGTCAAATAGTCCTACATATACTCATATGTCTGTACTTAATACTTAATTACCTTCAAATACATATTTAGTTATGACTTGCTCCCCTTTTGCACATTTGTAATTGTTATTTTCTAGTAATTCCATAGGGTTATCCCCTACTTTTAAGTATTTACTTGTTTCACATGTAGTAGCCAATGACTCTTCAATGTATTTACACATAACCTTTCTACCTGCATTGTAGTTGTAAGTCATTAAGGCGGTTTTAATTTGACTTATAGTCAACCCAAACGTTATTAATCTTTCATATCTTGCACAGGTAGCTAATTTCTTGGGATCAGTACTGTCTTTGTTAGCTTTGATGTAGCTGGCCATCATTATGTTGATCGTCTCGGCTGTGAAGCTATAAAAGTCTCTCGGTTTGTCACTTACTTCCATTTTAGTTAAATTCAAATGAGGCATATGTTCCATATTCTTTATTAGCATAACTAAGTGTTGTAGTCCTGAACATGAAGCATCCAATTGTACTGCATAACGAGTATGGAAGGATGAAGCTTTGTCACTGTTCTCTCATTCAACCAACCTTGAATATTCAAAACATCAAGATACAAAAATAGCTTTCTTTTTAGTATCACATTTGTTGATAAAGTCTAGATTTTCACCTATGTTGGATAATATAGCTTTATTTTCCTCCGCTCAGGATACTCTATCTGTAATAGAAGTTTTACTCAGTAACTTACTAAATAAGGAACCCTCTGTGTGATAACCTACCGTAACACCTAACAAATAACCTACAGATACATCCATCTTTATGTATTTAGATTCTTCCACGATAACTTGATAAGTAAACTTATTATTATGTGAATTTAAGCCTAGATTACCTTGTCTTATGTTGAAGGTGTCGTTACATAGTGGAGCGAGACAGGTGGCATAGGTACGCCTGCTAGAAACATAAGGTCTAGTTCTCCCTGTCACAGATACATTACCACTCCCCGAATAACCTTTCGGTTGGAGCGCAGTACTAAACGAGCGGAAACTAAAACTATTTTTTTTTTTTATTGTTATTAAAGCGAACAATATTACTAAGAGTAGGTTGTTATCCAGCTCATAAAATAAAGGTAACACTATGTAGAAAGTCAATCCTACAAGTATATACAAGGCATATGAAGTTATAACTCCTGTATCTAACTTAGATATGCTTGTACTTAGGTTCAATAGACCTTTCTCTAAACCAAAAGGTCCTACTAACTCAATAGAACCTTTATCTATTACTTTAGTAGTCTGCCCTCCTAGCTTCAATACGAGATCAGTAACGTATCTGTTATAGAACATTTCGATTAAAAAACGAGCCATCTCTCCCTACTCATTTATATCACTAGGTTATACATATAAGGACTTATGCGTTATATGGCGTGTAATCTACAACAAATTAAACCACCAAGAATATTAAAAGTAGCGTTAACAATATTCTTAATCTAAGTGAAGGGTAGGATAGTAAGTACAGAGTATGATCTGTTTGGCGTATTATGTATCTGTTATATAAGTATAGTTCGAGTAGTAATAATTAATGCAAACACCTACTATACCAATGATAATTATTTTTTGAGTATGAGTTACACTTACCATTTAAATCAATTGGTGCGCTTATCATATATGTAGCATTTACTGTAAATAGTATCATAGTTTCAACTTATTTTTTTTTTTTTGGCTTTTTTTGTCGTATTCCAAAATATCAATTAAGCTCTGTTTATACGCCTGATTTTCAGAAACAGTAGTACAATCAACATGATCATAACTATCGATAATATTATTACTAACATTATTTTTATCCGCAGGAAATCTAATGAATATAAGCTCAATATCGGGGTTTAATATCCGTACGTAGTCTTCATCTGAAAAATGGAAATCCCATAATTCAGAATGAATTCTGTCTACTAACCCGCTAAGATCAAATCCTTCATATATGTATAAACTATGTACTTCACTCCCCATGTAGTTAAACTTGATTATGAAAGGTCCTGATAGGGTGTAGTAAAAATAATCTGCTAGACTATTTTCAAAGCCAGCGGCTTCACTATAGTAAGGAATTGTAATACCTAGCAAGTAACCCAGAGAAACAGTAATATGAATATACCCGGCTTCCTCAATAAGAACTTTATATGTAAACTTACCGTTAAATGAGTTTAGACTCAGATTCCTCCTACTTATATTGAAACTGCTATTATTACTATGGCTAACCGTAGTAGAGAACGCCCGATAACTGAACTTATATAGCTTGTATCCTTGCATGTAACGCTTATTACAATTATATTTGTAACAATTAATATGTTTAGTAGTACAAGATACACCACAGTGATTGACGTATTTAATGTTACCAGATAGGTATGATTTTATAATACAGGGTATACTTTTTTTTATTGTTACTAAAGCAAACAATATTATTAAAAGCAGACTGTTATCTAGCTCATAAAACAAAGGTAAAACTATATAGAAAGTCAATCCTACAAGTATATACAAGGCATATGAAGTTATAACTCCTGTATCTAATTTAGATATGTTCGTGCTTAAATTCAACAAAGCTTTTTCTAAACCAAAGGGTCCTACTAACTCAATAGAACCTTTATCTAATACTTTAGTAGTTTGCCCTCCTAGTTTTAACACTAAGTCTGTCACGTATCTGTTATAAAACATTTCAATTAAGAAACGTTGGTTGAAAAAACTGAAAATGTTATACCCAAATCTAGACAGCTTAAAGTTTATTAGTGCTTTAGGTGTAAATTCAGATATTATGATTGAAATTATGCTTAGTGATATAGTGAATATTAAAGGTAAAATCTTAAAGAAAGTAGGCACAGCAAATTCTGTGTCTAACATAATTTCATGACTAGGGTGTATGAATAAACTATTATCCTGGAAGAAATTAGATCCTAACCCAATAAACATATCTTTAGTAACATAACCAAAGAATATAGAAAATACCGCTAATATTATTAAAGGCATACTCATAAATATATCTCCTTCATGGGCGTGCTTGTAATTAACAATAGGTCCATTAGGGTTAGTTAAGAAAGTAAGGTACAACACTTTAACTGAATATAGTGTAGTGAACATAGCACCAATAGTAGATATAAAGTAAACCACTGTACTAGAGAAATAAAATTGTCCATAAGCTGATTCAAGTATGAAATCTTTAGAGTAGAAACCTGTCATGAAGGGGAATGCAACTAAACTTAGTGAAGCTATTAACATAACTGAATAAGTTAAAGGTAAGAAAGCTTTTAATCCTCCATATTTCCTGAAATCTTGGTTATCTGACACAGCGTGTATAACAGCTCCAGCACCTAAGAATAACAGCGCTTTATAAAATGCGTGGTTAACTAAGTGGAATAGAGCAACATTGTAAGATGACAGCCCTATTGCTACAACCATCATACCTAATTGACTCATTGTTGAGTAAGCTATAACTTTCTTAATATCCTGTTGAAACAACCCTATAAGAGAACTAAATACAGTAGTGATAGCACCTATTCACAAACATAATAGTAACACAGTGTTACTATACTCTATAAGAGGAGAACTACGCATTAATAGATAAACTCCTGCAGTAACCATAGTTGCTGCATGTATTAGTGCAGATACAGGTGTGGGACCTTCCATTGCCATAGGTAATCATACATGCAATCCTACTTGAGAGCTTTTAGCCATCGCACCTATAAGTAAACAGATACCTATTATGGTTATTATATTCTCGTTCATTAAGGGTGCAATAGAGAACACAGTAGAGTAATCTATGTTACCAAATGATCATAGTATAGCAAACATACCTATAGTTAAAAAGCAATCTCCTACCCTGTTAGTTAAAAATGCTGATATAGAGCTTTGATTTGCTGCTATTCTAGTAAATCAAAAACTAACTAGTAAGTATGAACATACTCCAACACCTTCTCATCCTACGAACATTAGTAAGTAATTGTTTGAAGTTACAAGTATTATCATCATGAAGGTGAATAAGCTTAGATAGCTGAAAAATCTTTGATTATGAGGATCATGACTCATATAACCTATTGAGTATATATGTACTAAGGAAGAAACGATAAGAACAGGTATTAGCATAGATACAGTTAAAGAATCAAAAACAAATCCTCAAGACACGTTTAATGATTCTGAGTCTATTCATGTAAATAATTTAATATAAACTGATATATTGTTAATACCAACTTCTAGAAAACTAATTACGCTAAGTATAGTTGTTAATACAACAGATACACATGCTATCAGGTGTGACCCTGTAACACCTACCTTTCTACCAAAAAATCCAGATACTATTGAGCTCAATAAGGGTAATATTATTATGGTTAGATACATTATTTAAATTCAATTGCAACACTTCCTCTTAATCTATAAAATGCAACAAGTATACCTAATCCAATAGCTGATTCCGCCCCAGCAATAGCTATAATATATATGGCATACACTTGCCCTACTATATCATCAAAATTAAGTGAAGTAATTAAAATTAAAAATGTAATAGCGAGCAGCATTATCTCTATTGAAATAAGCATTAATATGACGTTTTTTCTATTCAATACAAATCCTAGAATACCGATTAAAAACAATACAAGGGATAAATTCATTATTTATTAATTATTAGTTGGTAAAGTGAAAACATAATTTAGTTATGTTAGGTACGGGTGCCTGTATAACAAGTAAGTATAACGAAATATATAAACGTTACCTTCCTTTTTTTACGTTATAAGGTGTAATAATGTTAAAGCAAGATAATATTATCAGGTAAAATATTGCCTAGTACCTTGCCTTAATCAAGGTAACTGAAAAATCTTTGATTACGAGGATCATGACTCGTACAACATATTGGTATAAGCATTAATATGATGTTTTTTTCTATTAAAGACAAGGCCTAGAATGCCGATAGAAAACAATGCAAGGTATATATAGGTTCTTGTTTATTGTTACTTAATGCTAACCTAAAATAGGTCTACCAAGTATCCCGCTAGATCTAGTAGCTCCTCTAGATCGGTTTTAGGTAAAGATGAAGGAATCTCATCTATATCAGGATTGAACGTGCTTTGTGTCCCACTTTTAGGCAATGAAGGAGCCTGCTCAAGTGGCGTACTTGCTTCAAGCTCTGCAGGACATTCGCTACCATCCAATTCTGCAGGTGATTTACTACCATCCAATTCCACAGGAGATTTGCTACCATCCAATTCCACAGGAGATTTGCTACCATCCAATTCCACAGGAGATTTGCTGCCTTCTAGCTCAACAGGACTTTTAACTGATCCTTCAGTAAGTACGATACCTGTTAGAATTGTTATTACTAGACTAGCAAATAAACATACATAAAATAAATCAGTAGTTATTTTATGTAAACTATATAATGTTCTATGAAAACCAGGCAAGGTTATGCCTGGTCAATACAATACAAGGGATAAATTCATTATTTATTAATTATTGGTTTTAGTAAAGTGAAAACATGGCTTGTATATGTTAGGTGCATGTACCTATATAACAAAAAGTCACAACCGTATAAGTATAATTTTTTTTTTTTATTTTGTGGTAATAATGTTATTAGTTACAGTATTTTATTTAATATTAAGGTTATTATACGGCAGTACAGTATATCAGTGAAGAAACAGAATAGTGTAAACCGTCCAAGATAGGAGTAGGATATACACCCAATATAACTGTCAAGGATACTAGTGTAAGTAATATATAAAATTCCCGTTTGTTCAAGTCAGGTATGTTAAACTTGAAAAATCTAGATAATGATCCTGCAAAAGCAATTCTATTAAACATGTACATAGTGTAAGCTGCGCTAAATACAATTGAAGAACTGGCAAATGCACCTAATAAAGGGAATCTTTCGAAAGTACCGTATAAACTCATAAATTCTCCTATGAAATTAAGAGATAATGGTGTACCAGCGTTACCTAAACAAAGTATAAAGAACAATATAGAAAATAGAGGCATTATTTGTGTAACACCCCTGTAAAAAGTTATTAATCTGGTAGATGATCTATCGTACAATACACCACCTGCACATATAAATAAACCTGAAGAAACGAAACCATGGGCTAATCCCAACACGATTCCACCTTCTATTCCCTGTATAGTGTTACTGAATACACCTAATAGGTAAACTGCTGCATGTGATACAGAACTATAAGCAATTAATTCTTTAACATCTATAGTTCTTAAAGTACTGAAACTAGCGTATATAATAGTTATTACACCTATTACGTATATCACGCTTGTAAAGTAGAAGTAGGCTTTAGGTAATAAGGGAAGTATTAGTCTAAGTATACCATAGAGGCTAAGCTTCAACACTATACCTGCCAATATTATGCTACCACCTAATGGAGATTCAACATGGGCCTTCAATAATCAAGTATTTAAGAAGATTGTAGGGGTTTTAACAGCAAAAGCTATAAATATACCATAGAACAGGAATAGTTGAGTTATAAAGTTAAAGTTGGTTTTATACAGTGCATCAAAATCTGTAGTACCCATTATAGATGACATCGTAAGTATTGATAGCAATAAAAACAATGAACCTAATAATGTGTATAAGAACAAATAGAAACTTGCTCTAACTCTGTTACTAGATCCGAATAAACCTATTAGTATAAACAGAGGTGGTAATATGCTTTCAAAAAATATATAAAATAGTAATATATCTAATACTAGGAATACCGCAAGCAGTAAAGTTTCTAGTAGTAATATAATTATCACATAAGATTTTATATTTTCTGATATCGAGCTTCAATTGCTCAGCAGTGATATAGGCATTATAATAGTTGTAAGAAGTACAAAGTATATGCTTATACCGTCTACACCCAGATAAAAGTCAAAACTACTCATACTGTGGTATTCTTGCACAAATTGAAACTGGTTAGAACTAAAATTAAATAGTATGAAAACAATTAAAGATACAAATAGATTAATAATTGAGGTACTTAACGCTATAACCTTTATTTGTTTTGAAGAGCCAGAGCCCTGGTGTAAACTAGACAGATCCCCATTTTCTGAGTGGGATATGGTAGATATAATAAATATACCTATTAAAGGTATAATTAGTAGAGTGATAAGCAGCATTAGATAATTTATGGTTATGATTTATATTCCTCTGGTCATCCTCTGGTAGTTATTTAGTCTCATTAATACATTAGCTTGTATATTTATTATACTAGTCTCCTGCGGAGCCTTAGCTACGTCGAGGACCAGACGAAGTCTAGATAAGGGTGAGTAAGATGTTTTGATAATACATGCGTATGTATGTATTTATTGGCTAAGGTTCTGGTACTTTTTTTTTTTCTAATTATAATAAATGTACAGTTATATAGATATACATTAGAAGACACGGTACTTGTTTTTTTTTTTACGTATCTATCCATATAATAGGATTTAATACAGTAGATTAGAGTAGCTCGTGATTAACGGTGTTTTTTTTTTATTTATTTTTTTTTGTGTGTTTCTTTTACAAAGAAACTAGAATAGGGACTATTTTATTGTTATTACTATAGCTCCTACCATTGCTAACAAAAGAATTATTGAAGTTAATATCAATCATAACGGATATGCAGTGTAAAGTACATTACCTATACTTGTTATGTGACTTGTTTCTGACAGAACACCATCTCATATATGAGAACTAACAAATGATAAGTTGTTATTGTGCACGTTATAAGCATTGTATAAGTTACTCCCCATGTTATCACCCGCTAGTGTTTGTGCTTCTAAAAGTGATTTGTCACTAAGGGATCCTAGCTTGTGAGGCACGAAACCATATTCATTGCTTGAAAAATTGTTAGGTAAAAGTTTGTATAATGTAAGGTTAAATATACTACCTATCATTATAGCCAATGGTATACTATTGTTGTTATCTGTAACAAGTTCACTAATTCTAACATTAATAAGCATTAAGATAAATAGGAATAATATTGATACTGCTCCTACATACACTAGTAGATAAGACAGACCTATAAAGTTAATTCCTAACATCATTAAATATCCTGCTATGTTAAGAAATAAACCTATTAAAAACAGTACTGATACAACAGGGTTCTTGCTGATTATAACAAGTATACCACAGATTATTGATGCAAATGTAATTATATTTAAAAGGTTATAATTTAAACCGTTAGTAAAGGTTTCATTTAATATGAATAAATTTGACATTTTTTATTTTTAGTTTATAAACTTATCTCGGATAATAACGATTTTTTCACTTTAAAAGTTAAAATTAAGTTCCCAGCTAACAGTAAAATATCCTTATAACCTAGCGCAAAGGCGAGAGATGGTTTATCGGGTATAATTGTTAATACAGATACAATCTTATATATTAATTTATTATTTGATTTAAAAAGGATTAAATCAGGAAAACAGTATTAATGATAAATACTAGCACTATACGGCTTTTTTTATGGATTATAGGATAAAGAAGAAAAAAAAAATATTTTTAAAAACAAAGTGCGCATGGTAATTACAAAGATCGAAGGCGTGCACATAACTATGTACTGGATAGGCTAGATCATTATTAGATACAACTGTAAAAGATAATGATAGTAATATATTCCTCTATTCTACCCTAAGATATAATCAAGTATTTCCTTAGCTGTTGTGGAACCAGATTCTGTGCTTTCTGTATCTGGTACATTGGACTCCCCAGTGTCCCCTTCTGACATGTCGGATTCTGTATTATCCGTTTCTGATACGTTAGATTGTACAGGTAATTCATAAAATCTTTCGCTCAAATCTTCAATTTTACTCTTTACTCTATCTGTTCCATTTATGGCAGTCTCAATACCTTTATAGAATTTGTAATAAGAGTTATCAGAAAGTTGACCCAACAAACCGTCAAGATATACATGTTCACTATCAACAAACCCTTGCATATCATCCAAACGTTCAGAGTAGTCCTCACGTTTGTTATAGGTATCTTGTGATACTGGGCTTCCAACTTCAGTGGGATTACCTAACTCCTCTCCTTTTCTATTCCGACCTTTCTCTATATAATCAATAAGCTCTACATTGGCTTCAGACCCTAGTTTTTCCTGCTTATTAATAACCTCCTGCTCAATCCTTGATACATATGCGTCAAGCTCATGAACCTCATCCTCTACTAACTTTACCTCTTCAAAGATTTCATATTGAGGGTTGGAGTTAGACATAAAGAACGCAGTAGTAGTACTTATACCTCTAACGGTATTTTGTATTTTAACATTAGTTTTGTATAGTGGCTTTCTCATTTAAAAATTAACTATTATGAGTCTGTCTGCTTTCAATAGACAGCGCGTTCTTACCCAACTCAAAGGCAAATCCCAAAGTAAGCACTAAGAAAAATATAAGCATAACAATTAAACCAAATATACCGTTAACGTATGCACTTACCACGAAAGGGTAAACCAACAGTATTTCAAGGTCAAATAAAAGAAATAGTAAAGCGAAAATAAAAAACGAAATACTAAACTCACTTCTATTCTGACCTAAGAATGAATGAAAGCCGCACTCGAATGCACTGTCTTTCTCCTCATAGGGATTATGAGGTGCAAGGATAAGATTTAATGTCAATAAAACTATAGCTAGTATAGGCACGAAAATTAAGAAAAATGTCATACTTGTCATTAGGCTCTAAATATTATTACAGTTAAAACACTAACTATATTAAATCATTCACCAGGTATATATATAAATAATAAAAGTAACAGAGTAAGTACTGCTATTATTGAACTAAATGAGCTATTTATTACAATATTACTGCTGGTGAACTTAATTTTTTCAACATTGGAACTGTTTGCCCCATTGTATGATGGTCCAGAATTTCCATTAGAAGACCCGCGTTTTGACGATATATACGCAGTTAGGTCCATATTGTTTATTGATGGGTTAATAACATGATCATTCTTGTAAAAAAAGATTTGCTTTATTAAATTTAAGTAGTACGCAGCACCTATAACGCTAGTAAGGATAGCAACTAACGCCATAAATACATAACCGCTATCCAACGCGGCACTCAATATCATCTGCTTTGCAAAGAAACCTATTATAGGCGGAATACCTACAAACGAAAACAATGTTATTGCTAAACTAATTGCTAGATAAGGATTAATATAAAAATAACCTTTTATTTGACTTATTAACTGTATTGGTGAGTTGTTTTTCTCTGTAGCTACTATGTTGTATAGATCTTCTTTAGATTCCTCTTTGTTTACATAGAGATAAAAAGAAAAACCCATAGTAACAAGTATTATGAAGGCATTTAAGTTAGATACGCTATATTGTAATATGTAGAATATGTAAGACTGGATAGATTCTGTACTGTTTATTGCCAAAGCAAGCAGGATAAACCCAACATGACTTATAGTACTATAGGCAAACAGCCTTTTTATCCTAAATTGCGTTAAACCTAGTACTGATCCTATTATCAGAGAAAACAAACTGCTATATATGAATATACTTTTTCAAGAGAAATCAAGGTAATTCTGTTCAGTATAGTAAATAAGTTCTAACAAAAAAGCAAATATAGATATTTTTGCTACTATTGCAACATATGTGGTAACTATTGTAGGTATTCCATCGTATACATCAGGTGATCAGAAGTGGAACGGTGCTGCACTTACCTTAAATAAGAATCCTACTGACATTATTATTAATGACAGATGAAAATAGTGCGGTTGATATAAATACATAAAAGTAGATATACCCTTAATTTCACTTATACTTGTTATCACGTACATGTTTTCTAAGTTAGTAGTACCTGAATTGGCATAAAGTAATGCAGAACCTAACAATATAAAACATGACGATAAACCACCCAATAGGAAGTATGTCAAACCACTAGCAGTTGCGGTTTCCGAGTTTCTATATAAGGTTGAAAGGATATATAAACCATAACTCTGTAATTCTATACTTAAAAAGATAGAGACTAAGTCCGCTGTGCTTATAAGGAATAGAGCTCCACATATTATGAATACAATAATCAACGGGTATTCTATTATACGATATTGCTCTCCGGTTTTATTTGATATTGAACTTTTATTATACAAAAGATCTTGTCCAAGTATGTTTAATATCGAAGAATGTTTATTTATGTATACCTTTCTAGGGTAAAATGCGGTTAAAGTTAGTATTACTGCGCTTATAAGTAATATAAATATACTAAACGTTTGAGTAAATGTTGTTACATTAAATAAACCTCCAAAAATACCCACACCTTTACCCAGAGGGTTCAAGTACAGGTTATTATATGCTATAAAGCTTGTCATTAAAAGGCTTTTTATAACTATTCTAGAAAATAGTATAGACTTATCACGTCTTGTAGTAAGGGCATTTGAAACTAATAAGTTTATTAATAATAATATTAGCATGGGTTTTTTTTTATAGTTTGTTTCGGGACTTGTAAAGTTTAGTAAGGACTTTTAACAAGTCTCCCCCTAATCAAACTTGGACATACACAGTATATTATTACTCTGAGTTCCAGAGCAAATATATAACTATAGTGTAACCCTAGATATAAATAGTGTAAGTACAGCTATTATTGAACTAAATGAGCTATTTATTACAATATTACTGCTGGTGAACTTAATTTTTTCAACATTGGAACTCTTTGCCCCATTGTATGATGGTGCATAATTTCCATTAGAAGACCCGTGCTTTGACGATACATAAGCAGTTAGGTCACTTATAAATTGGTAGGTAAGTATATCCTATTATCTATATATGAAACGGCCATTACCTTCAATGTCAACGGTTTGACGTATGATATTAGCAGCAATTCCCAAATGTATCCTTCTACACCCTATATCAGGTAGTTCAGGCAGGTCTAAATCTTCTGTATCTAAATCTGTGTTCCTTATGTTACCAAAAAAGGATAGGATAGCTTTTGAGGCTATTTTGTCGGAAACGGAGCCAGTGCTAGTATAATCATACGCGTTAAATTGTGGGTAGAATACATTTTGCTGCGCCATTAAGGACAGTCCATGTCTTGTTACGGTTATGCCTAACAAATCCTCGATCTCCTCGGATTTGCAAGAAAAACCTCTAGAAGCATGATAATCCTCCTCATACAAGAAAGCAGATAAGTACTTTCCTTTGAATACTAAGCAATATACTCTTGTTGCGTCGTCAAACTTCATACCATAACGCTTCACTTGAGCTAAGGCATCAAATCAACTATCGCCGTCATGTGATTTATGCTCAGATATGAAGGAAGTCTTGTTATTGTACAACAGCCGGAAATCGGGCTTTTTTAATTCTTTAGGCATTTTAGAAGCTCTAGGCTGAGGCTCTAAAGTGTATCCGTCACTAGCAGATGATAGATGACCAAATGTAGTAGTTACTATTGCATCTACTAGAGGCTCTACTTTATTGCTAGCCTTCATCGTTTCTATTGCATTATGTACTCCTACTTGATTAAGGTAGTAATCCGGAGTATCTAAGGCAAAAGCATAAGGTAAATAATTAGTCATAGGTGATATATAACCCAATTGGGCAAGACTGCTTGTGAACCGTCCCTTCAAATAAGATACCTTATACATCCGTGTGTTATCCACTTTAACTCATTCAGATCCTTCAATATCACATTTGTGATTTTCTCTATCACCTAGATCCTGCAGGCGATAACCTTTGGCTATCACGTCGTGTACTGTATCACTCGACTCACAATTTGGGTTATAAACAACGGGTTGAATGTACTGTCCCGGAGGGTCCGATATATGATCGTAAGTGCCTAAGGAGCAGTGTATTATATCAGGGTCACAGTCCGTGTTAAAACTTATACCCAAAAGTGGAAAGACTGCGGATAGAAGGATAATATTGTTACCTACGTGATAATTTCTTACATTGTAATTTGATTTACGACACAACTCATGTTGTGTTAATATTGTAAAAAATAATGCAATTGTATGTAAGTCACATAGGATAATACGAGAATCTATTAGTGTTTTAAACACTTTAACTAATATTTTCGCTATAAAAACCATAGGTACTACCAGGCTTATTATAGTTAGTAAGTATAACGGTGCATTAAGATTAGATATGAAGGGAGTGGATATAAATCAGTACCTTGGAGTTCTTGTAACTACTCAGGTAAATAAATAAGAACATAGAATAGAATAATTAGAAACAGACATTTATGGTATATTCTAGTAAATATAGTTATTATACGCTTTTTAAGTTTATTGTACTTGTTATGAATAACATTGGATAAATCAAATACCAAGTCCAATGATGTGATTGTGGTTCTATTATTAATAGTTAAATTATATAGGACAACTCTAAGAGTTAATGCGGAAGAGATAATAATAGCACCAACGATTAAGCCGTCGTAACTATAAAATATATCTATACCTAGCCCGTTATTTAGGCAGGCATTTTGCAGTCCAATAATATAGGCTATATATGTTAGTATTGCCGCTGATTTTTTATACTTTAGTATCAGAGACAGCATAAGAACAAATACTAATATAAAGGCCATAACCATTATTAATATGTAAACCACGGTTCCAATGGGTTTAATGCTATAAAGTACTATTTCATGAAATAGTGAAGATTTGTCACGACTCATTATGAGGGCATTTGAAATAATTAATAATAAATAAGTTAATAATTGCATTAAAAGGGTAAATGAGATTTGAACTCACATGAAATTATTATAAATAATATTATTCATCCTTAGGTTAAAATATTTTAGTTACACACAAAATAATATAATATATTTTATTTTATTTTATACATACTAAATTTATATTTTACTTCTATATTTTTATCTCGTATATTGTAATTAAAGTTTATAGAGAGCTAGGTAACGGTAACTATATTCGCCGTATACCGGGTATCACACCCAGCTATTATTTTTTTTTTTTTTAATAATAAAAATACATTTTTTATTTTATTTTTTTTTTTAATTACTTTATTTATACTTAAAGCAATAAGGTTTAAAATTATGCAACGTATAATAGTAAAAAGGCCATCATAAGTGCAAATAGTCCAGTTGCTTCTGCGAAAGCAAACCCTAATATAGCATAAGAGAATAGTTGTCCTCTTAAAGAAGGGTTTCTAGCTACACCCAATATAAGTGCACCAAAAACTACTCCAATTCCTACACCTGCACCGATTAAACCTGTTGTTGCTAAACCTGTTCCAATTATTTTTGCTGCTTGTATCATATCTTTATAAATATAAATTTCTAAGGTTTTTCTAAGGGTATCCTTTATATTATTCTCATTTATGTTTGATTTAACGTATAACCAATGTGTTCTGCTTTTTAGATAGTACAATACTCTTATTGTGGGGTGGTTGTATAAGGAATCAAACCTTCCACAGTAATATTGTAGCCATAACTGTTGCATCAGCAAACAAACCCTTAATACTCCCCTAGCGTATAATAATTAGTGCTATTTATTCATATATTATGCGAGCCCTGCGAAACCATTTCTTTGTTAATAAAATAACTTTTTTTTTTCTTTTTTTTTTATTAATAATAAGGCTAACATATAGTTATATGTAATGTTATTGAGGTTATGCAACGTATAACAGTAAAAATGCCATCATGAGTGCAGATAATCCAGTATTCTGCAAAAGCAAGAAACAATTATATTAGCTTTTGCTTTTACTCTGGTAGAGAAGAAGTTGCATTGTTAAGAAGAGTAGTAAGTCTGGATATCTCCGCCATTACAGATTCTTCTTCCCTAGCGATATTTGCCAAACTTGTAAGGTTAAGAGGACGTCCCTCATTACCAGAAGCTATAAGCGCTCTAAGCCGTGCTCCCTCTGCATGAGCTGCTACTTCTAAACTAGCTTTTCTGGCTTGTAAAATAGCTACGGAAATTCTGAGTCCCTGTACACTAGTAGGGCTTATATCAGAAGCTAACTCCATAACAGGGAATCCAATATACTGATAGTAAGCTAATGTTAAAAGTATACTCATTCCTACACCCATTAAACATGTTGTTGCTGACCCTGTTCCAATTATTTTTGCTACATGTATCATATATTTGTATATAAACTTCTAAAGTTTTTCTAAGGGTATCCTTTATATTATTGTCAGTTATGACTGATTTAATCCTAGAATATATATAATGCATTATTAAATATATCACATCATGCGGACATAGGATTCGCACCTATAACAACTGGTCATGAGCCAGTTATGTTACTATTACACTAATCCGCATTGGGACCACACTATTTAAATTGTAGCCCATGTTAACAAAAAAAAAATTATATATCTAATATATACGAAGATCAGCCCAGTGAAAGTATCGCACTTACTTCTACCGATTACAAAACGGTTGCATTACTTTTATGCTAACCAGGCATTACAAAAAAGAAAACCTCAAGGGATAATAAGTTATCTAAATACTACTTGTTATACTAAGATGTACGTAATAATAATATGCATCCTATATGTATTTTTATATCACATGTAAAATAATATGAGTACTGCTACGATACGTATAGTAGTAAGATTAACAGGTATATTAGCACCTGTATTGACATACTTATATACCGCAGTTCGCCACTCGTGGTAATACTCTTTTTTTTTTATTTTTCCTTTTTTTTTCTTTTATGGTGGACATATATAAGCTAATTTATGTAGGTGTTTATATTACTAAAAAAATACTGAAGATTGGCTTTTTATTTAATACGTGGCGCTTTGCGAGTACGTATAACTTAATATATTTTCTGTATAATACCAAGGTTTTTACCCCACTAATAATGACATAGCAATATTTATAAAACAGTAGTAGACTTTCCTATTTAAAACACTATATATCACACCAAAATTAATATAAGGTAACAGCTTACAGTTTACTTAACTGTGTGTATGTATAATAGGTAAAATATAAACCAATAAGGAGGTACAATATTTGGTTTGACGTTAATAAGTTTTTATCCGGATACCGTCTTAATACTAGTCTCGTTATGTTATCTTTAATAAATGAACATGCACACTATTAAACTGTTAAACTGTTTTTTTATTATTTTACACTACTGTTCGTGTAATCAAGATAGGAACTTTTCTAAAGAAATAGATTCTATTACTATAGGCATAGAGCTGTGTAATATACCACATATCTCAGAACATTGTCCAAAGAATGAACCTTCTCTGTTTATCATAACTGATATTTGATTTAATCTTCCTGGGTATGCATCACATTTAATACCTAACGAAGGGCAAGCATATGAGTGTATAACATCACCAGAAGAGATTATAAATCTTACGTGAGTTAATTCGGGAAGTATTACCCGGTTATCAACTTCTAACATTCTTAATGCTCCTTCTTCTAAATCAGATTCAGGTACTAAGTATGAATCAAATTCCACTTCTTCGTCGTCGTTGTTAAGAAAGTCAGGGTATTGGTAACTTCAATATCATTGATGTCCTTCCACAAATACTGTTAAAGATGGATCTGTAACTTCATCCATTAAATACAATAATTTAAATGAGGGAAATGCAATTAATATTAATATTAAGGCAGGTGTAATAGTTCATATAAGTTCTATTAATGTTCCATGGTTAAGGTATTTGTTACTTATAGGAGATTTAGTGCTAATATAATTTCTAATTATTGAAACCATAATTCACGCTACTCCAAATAGTATTATAACTAAATAGAACATGATGTTGTCGTGTAATTCTATAAGTGCTTCCATTTGAGGACTTGCACTGTCCTGGAAGTATACACCTCATGGCTGAGGTGCGTCCAGTGAGATAGTAAAGTTGTTAAATAAATTCATTTATATATAAAAAATTAATTATATTTCTAATATTAACAAGGTTTAAATCAAATGAAAGGGGTACCTTATTTACTAATATGAACCAAGTAAGTACTTGTATGCTATAACGTTTCCTTCAACAATTGAAATGTAATATATCTGATATATAAAATATAAACCATCCCTTTATCTCACCACTGACAACTTATCTTCCGTACGATAACACCTGTAAAGTTTTTTTTTATTTATTTAAACCTGGCTTTATCTGAGTGGACTCTCTTCAACTGAAGTACTAAGTCTGTGATGTATGCTTCACAGTCCGTCAATTGGTTATAAGCCTCGGCTAAAGCAGCTTCGTCCACAATAGCTTCGGAAAGCAAACGTCTTATTCATGCTTGTATACGTGCTTTCTCTGCCTTATACTCCGCTAAATCTCCCTCCAATTCACGTATAAAAGCTTCAACGATAGGGTCATCAGCTCAGAGAGGACCTGTAGTGAAGAACTTAGGAATAGCCATTATTAACATAAATATACCAATTATTAATATTGATATTGAAACTAAAATAAGTGCTACGATTAGATGACTTGCACTGTCTTGAAAATAAACACCTCATAGTTGAGGTGCATCTAGTGAAATAGTAAAGTTGTTAAATGAATTCATTTATATATAAAAAATTAATTATACTTCTAATATTAAAAAGGTTTAAATCAAGTGAAAAGGGTACCTTATTTTCTAATATGAACCAAGTGTTTTTATATAATAACATCGTTGTAAGGATTAAATTGTAATATTGTTGTATGAACATAAAAAAGTACATATAGCAATATATATATTACTAGGTTATTTTTCGTGTATAAACACATGTATTGTAGAAATTCGTTTTACATTAGTTTTTTATACATAGATCATGTAACTATAACCATAAAACTGTGTAACATAGCTGACATCTAAAAAATTAACCATCACTATGTATCATCACTGATAATTTAATTTATCTTCCGTAAGATGGTATCTCTAAAGTTTTTTTTTATTTTACGTTATTTGTGTTGTTTAAGTGCATATCCACTAAAGTATTCTCGATTAAGCTTACTAGAGGCACTATGATTAAGAAATGTGAAAAGTACAGTACTGTACTAATTTGCCCAAATTCTATAAATGGTGACTCAACGTGTTTAGCACCTAATTGCATTAATACTAAGAAGTTAGCAACAAATATGTAAAATGTGATCTTGCTTAAAGGTCTAAATTGTAATCCTCTACTTCTACCTAAATCGGTAATTGGCATTATCATTATAATCAATATAGCAGAAAACATTGCGATCACACCTAATAGTTTGTTAGGTATTGATCTTAGTATAGCGTAGAAAGGTAATAAATATCATTCAGGCACTATAGCAGGTGGAGTTTGCATAGGGTTAGCCATAACATAATTCTCGCTGTCACCTAAAACGTTAGGCATAAAGAAAACAAATATTGATAACACTATAATGAATAAAAATATTGTTATTAAATCTTTGAATATAAAGTAAGGGGCGAATGGTAATCTATCGTAGTTACCTGATACACCTAAAGGATTTCCTGAACCCGCTGTATCGTGTAAAGCTATTAGATGCATTAAAACTAATGCAGCTAACACAAACGGTAAAACGAAATGTAGAGCAAAGAATCTGTTCAATGTTGCATTGTTAACAGAAAATCCACCTCATACGAATTCAACTATGTCTTGTCCAACTCAAGGTATTGCACTCAATAAGTTAGTTATAACTGTTGCTCCTCATAAAGACATTTGACCATAAGGTAATACATACCCTAAGAATGCGGTTGCCATCATCAGAACTAGTATTATAGTACCGATTGTTCATGTTAATGTTCTAGGGGCTTTGTATGACCCGTAGTATAACCCTCTACCCACGTGCAGGTAAACTAAAAAGAAGAAAGCTGAAGCAGTATTAGAGTGAAGATAACGTATAAGTCATCCATTGTTTACATCTCTCATTATGTGTTCAACTGAGTTAAATGCTTCAGATACGCTAGGGTTATAATGCATAGCAAGTGTAACACCAGTAACGATTTGTATTACAAGACAAAATCCCAGTAATGAACCGAAATTTCATAGATAGCTTAGATTACTTGGTTGTGGTGAATCGATAAGATAACCATTAACCAGACTAAATAAAGGGTGACTCTTTCAAATCCTCATTATTTGTATGTGTATTAAAGATTCAATTTATTAAAGGTTTTACACAATATGATACCAGTCAGGTATATGTCAATAGGCATGCAACCGTTTTTCATCACTGAGTATATTTAGTAATATTATGTTTTTTTTTTTTTTTTCCGATTTAAGTTTTACTGAAACTAGATAAGGCTACTATAATCTAACTAGAAAAGCGCCTAAATTTGTTTCTAAAAGACTTTGTATTATTTAAACCTGTAAAATCAAGCGTACCTCCATTGCTACGATGAGAAAATTCAGGATAATAATGATACAACAAATATCCAGAAATCCATCTCTTTTGCTCAGGAGAAAATATATTTTTTGAAATATAACAGGGATTTCCTCCTGAAGAATTCCTATTATCATAACGTGTTTGCAGAGTATCCGCTATGCTATGAAGGATTAATTTATTGTTTGCATTAGGATCGTAAGGGCTATTGAACTTACCCTCAGGATCGTATATATCCAATGGATCTGTTATTACCCCACGCTGAACTTGATTATGGGCATTATTAGTATTGGCGGTAGCACCAGTATTAGCAGTACCGGTAGAACCTGTGTTAGTAGGGCCAATGGCACCAGTGTTAGTAGGGCCATTTCCACCAGTATTTGCATTACCAGCTGGACCAGTATTTGCATTACCAGCTGCACCTGTATTAGCAGGGCCAGTAGAACCATTACTACCCGAAGGGTCGGGGTTAAGTAGTTCGTTAATGTTCATACCAACTGCTATAGGTGCAAGTACACCAGCTACTAATTCAACCACGCCTTGTAGTTCTAGAGAGAGATATTGTAGTACTGCAGTAAATCACAAATTTAAAAAAAAAGGTATTGTTATACCAAAAAAACATCCTATTAAAAACAAAAACAGTAAGTATAATCATCCTGGTTGATACCTACCCCTAACTATATTACAAATTACGGTTATACATACCATGGACATACCCATAACTAAAGGAATTAACGGAGCCATATCAAGCTGTACCAAGAATAACCTAACAAACGATACGAATATAATATTGGAGGTTATAGCAATTCTTAATGTGTCTGACCTTATAATTAATAAGGCCAAAAGTGTGATAAACAATACTATAATTACCCCTATCATAAATAAGGTAAAAGATGTTGGTATAAATAAAGGGTGACTCTTTCAAATCCTCATTATTTGTGTGTAAAACCTATATTTAATTAATTTATTTAAAATATTACACAACATGAAACTTAATACGTGTATATAAACAAAGGTTTATAATTCTTTACAATTAGAGTTAAACTACTATTTAGTTATACAAGTTATACTATACTGCCCCCCCCCTAGGGGGGGGGGATAAGGAATAGGTGATTTGAACACCTAACCTACCGTGTGTAAAACGGTTGCTCTACCAATTAAGCTAATTCCTTCTGTTTTTTTTTTTTGTTGTTAATGTTTATTAAACCCGTGCAATTTCCACTACACGAACCATATTTCGACTTAACACCAATCAGAGTCACGCATACGAAGATTATTAGAAGAAATATTTAAACCTAATCGTTTAAAGGGAAGATCAACATGAACCAAACTTATTGCACATACTCCTTTCAGCGCCTGACGAGTAGTTAGTACCTATCCGAGATTAAATCCACCGTGATGTAATGATTCACGATTACTAGTAATTCCTATTTCATCCAGCCGAATTTCAGGCTACAATCCATTTTATATTCTGTTTTAGAGGTTAGCTCATATTCGCATTTTCGCTTCTCTTTGTACAAATTTATGTGGCACGTCTATAGCCCACAATATTAAGGTCATGATGACTTGTCTTGGTCCCTGTTATCGTTACCAATCTAGCGGCGAACTACTGAATTAATAAATTAATCCAGCAAGGGTTTACGTCAATTTTATGGATCTAACCAAAATCTCACGACATTAACTGAAGACAGCCGTGCAACGCTTGTGTTTAATATCCCTTTTACTTGAAGTTTTAAAACAAATATCGGAGAGCTTTCTTAGAACTTTTTCTAAAAGAAAAAGTAATGGAAAAGAAGTTTTAGAAAACATTCAAATTGTGGTAAGGTTTATCGCGGATCATCGAATTAAATAACATACTTCACTACTGGTTTCGGAAACGGTCTAATGATTTCAGTTCCTGCGTTGCCACATTACTCTTGAGGTGGAATGCTTACACTTTCATTTATACACCAATTATATATTTGATCTATAACACTCATAATTTTCTGCCTGGACTACTAGGGTATCTAATCCTATTTGCTCCCCAAGCCTTCGTCCCTTAACGTCAGTTTTTACATAGAGGGTTGCCTTCGCCGTTATACATCCCATTAGTATAAAAAAATTTTATCTCTCCACCAATAGTCCTAATATTTACCTCCCGTATAAAACTCTAGTATATCTGTACCCTAATATAATCGGGGCTAAATTTACTGTCTAGGTACCCTTTAAACCTAATAAAGATGAATAACACTAGTCTCACTTGTGTTGCCGCGACTGCTGGCACAAGAATTGGTCGAGACATGTAAATAGACGTTTGTCATTATCAATTATCTATTTAGAACTTTATTCGACATAGTCGATACGCATATAACACTATTATATATGCTTACATTCCCCCAAATTGCTGGTTCAGCCGTTAGGCCATTGACCAATATTCCTCACTGCTGTACTATACATATTGGGGTTTTTTCAGACCCAATGTGGCCAGTTAACCTCTCAGTTATGGCTACAAGTTTAAGCTAATTAAGCCGTTACCTTAATTACTACTTACTTGGAAACATTAAAGCTATCTTAAAGCGAATAATTATTCTTTAATTAAATACATACTGTAAATTAATATATACTTATCTTTATAAGGAATCATTTCCTTGCTTCAAGGTAATAATAATGTATTAATACTCACCTTTACACCACCTTACTTCGTATCAAGCTAAGAGTTTACTTTCGTAAAAGCCTTAAATTGCTACAAAATAATGTATGATTAGCATGTGTCAAGCCTTTGGACAGCGTTCAATCAGAGCCATCATCAAACTCAAATATTCGTATTTTTATTTCTGTATAAATAATTACATACTTATATAAAAGATTTGCACAAGTTATTGTACCCATATTGTCAGTAGTGATATATCACTCATCATAAATTATCTTCGGTAATTAACATGCAATTTTTTTTTTTTTTTTACATTAAATAAAATTAAAGATCAATTGGTTTAATACAACAAAAGACAAGACAAGTAAATAATACCTTACCATAGCACCTACCACAGATCATAACAAATTAGAGTTTGTATCTCCTACGTCATCCATAGGATAATACCTATAAACATCAGGGTAAAGCATAAGGGTAGAAAAACAAGTTAATATAATAGTAGGTGTGTAAACATAATAATACTCAAACAAACGTGATAATAACTCGTAAAATCCGTTAGTACTAAAAGCCACACCTAGAAAGGACAAATAATAGTAAAATCCATATAAATAACTAGTTTCGCTCTTCATCTCAGAGTAGATAGTAAAGTAAGAAAAAAGTAAATGTAACATTAATCCTAAAATAAGGGCCATAATACTATTATTAGCTAGGTCAACATTATCTTTTCAGAAACTTCACATAATATACGTAGTTAAAGCAACTGAATTGAATGATGCTAACTCCATTATTGACCTAAAAATGGAATTTATGAATAATTTAGATATTGCATCACTCACTAAATTCTTTCTGAGTATATACCAAATAAGAGCAAATATAATTGTACTTATTGCGCTAGATATACATAGCAATAGATTATTATTTGATATATATTCGCTTGACTGTAATAAATACCATACTCCATTTGTGGAAAATACACCCGCTATAATATTAAAAAGATATAACACCCCCAATAAGCTATTATGCGTTAATGGTACTCTATTATACGACAATAATTTAAAAAGGTTAAAACCTTCGTTACTATGTAACTTAAACTTTAAAGATTTATCACCTTTTCATTTATAAGAATAAAAGTCGAATAAGGTACCAAATATAAGGAATAATACTGAACCCAAAGTAGCTAAAATTATAAAAACTGTAGCCTCTGTGTAAGTTAACTCCATAACTTTAGCACCAGATACCGAAATAAAACTTAGTAACACCATAATAAATACCAAGTTTCTACCTCCAAACAAATAGTACAATAAGTAAGATATTATTTCACCTAATCCACCTGACCATGTCCTCATTAGGTATACAGTTAATATGAATATAGCATACAAAAGTAAATTATTATTAGTGTAGTACATTAAACCTCATATACTGCTCGTTTTTAATTCCAAACAGTTATGCAAGTTATTGTTACCTAAATTGTTATATGAATTGACAAATGGAAAAAAGTTAATTCCTTCAAACCTGCTCATACCCCTAATCACAAACATCATAAACCTATCATGAGTAAATCTCACACCTTCTGACAGTAAATAATTATTGTTATATATGGCAGAGCTATGTAATGATACATACTCATACAGATTATGTGATAAGTTGTAGAAGAACTGAGAAAAAACACTGCTGTCTAGGCCTAACCAGTACCTAGGCAGCTTAATTGTTATGTGTAATATATTGGGTTTATCGTTTAAACCTAGGACAATGTCATACATTTTAATATAAAAAAAAAAAATACATTAATTTACAAGATTGTTTATAACAACAGTTTATAAAAACAGGAAACGTTACCGTTTAACTACCGTTAACATAACTTCTATATTGTTACAACAAATACTATAATACTGTTGGCCAAATACTTTACATTGGAAATATTAAGGCTAAAGGCCATCAGTAAGCTGCATATTTAAATCCATGCATGCTTAAAGTGCTCGAAGTTGTTAAGTCTAACATACTTACTATTAATATACATATAAATTTCAGGGTGGATAAATATAACTTGAAGTACCTCACCATTTAAGTTTGACGTGACAGACAAATATCTATCTTATTCAGTAAACTTAATATATAACTTCTACTTTCACTATTATAGTTTAACAAAGCTATTTGTACACGCATTTTTTTTTAGTGTAAATCAAGACCATCTTTTATGTAGGAACATGATAACACAACAAAAACTTGTGCTTGTATTAAAGCGATTGCTAATTCAAGACCTGAAAATGCCATTATAAAGGCAAGTGGAAATAACCCTAAAAAGAAGAAAACAAACCCAGAAGTCATAATATTATAAGTGAAACCACTTAAAATATTTAACAACATATGCCCGCTAAGTACGTTAGCTGCTAATCTTAAACCTAATGATACATTTCTAGCTAAATATGAGATGAACTCTATTAAAACTAATAAAGGTAATAAGGCTAATGGACAACCAGCTGGTACAAATAGAGAAAAGAATTTAAGTCCGTGTTTGCTTAAACCTAGTATAGTTGCACCTAACACAACAGTAAAACTTAGTGAAAAAGTCAAGATAAAGTGGCTTGTAGATGCAAAGCTATAAGGCACCATACCTACTAAATTATTGAATAAAATAAATACAAATAGCACGTACATGAAAGGGAAATATACTTGTCCACCTTTTTCATTTATTTGCCCTACTACTATACTATGTACAGTAGCGTATATTGACTCTTGAGATATAGATCAAGCGTTAGGTACTAATTTATTATTGTTTGTACTTAAAACACTTATCATAACAATTAGGTAACCACCTATTGTTAGGTATAATGCTATATTTGTTATTGATAGCGACATGTTACCTATAACAGGAGCATGTATGCTTAATAAGTTTCTTATTTCGAATTGGTCCAATGGACTTATTATATCTTGAAAGAAATTCATTCCATGAGGATATAGGTGCATTAATTAACAAAAACGTTAGCAACATTAATAAAAACGTTACCAGCATTTATAATACAGACAAAAATAGTCTAAATTGTCATTTAGTTATCATACAAAGGTATTATTCACTAAGCAATATTTATTGATAGCTATACTAAGTATTATTGAATTAACCTTAGTATATTGTTCTTTATATCACGATTAAGGTATACTGCAGTTACAGCTACACACTTACACGAAATCTTTGAGTGGTTAAATCTACTTGTAAACGTAAACTATAATTTACTTATGAATAAACGTGCTGCAAACAAACGAACAAATCTAGGTAATATATATTTAGAAAAAACGTATACTAATAGTACAAATATAACAAACGCAAATACTACTTGATTTATGAAGAAAAATGGTACTAATTGTGGCATTTAAGAATAATAATATTTCATTACCCCTTTTGTATATTTAGGAGTATAACGTAATTAAACGTAATAGTTATAAAGGATAAACAACAAAAAAAAGTGTTAAAAACTAAACCCAGGGGTTAAGCTACGCCTATGGCTAACACGCACATGTTTTGTAAGTGAATAAAACAATGAATGACATATATGGCGCACTATAATCTGGCTATAGAAAATAATAGCAAAACATATAATACCACGGTTAAAATGGGTAAGTGTTAAGTATTAAATAAACTATATTATGCATAGTTTTTTAATACGATAGGATAGTTTATTACCAAATTTTCCCTTGTCATGTGATGTAATATTATATTATATAATGTAATATTATATACTTACAGCATTTTACAAAAGTGGAGAAGCAAAATACGGCCATAGGTTAATGGTAGACCGTTCGTCTTCCAAACGATGTGTATCGATTCGAGTTCGATTGGCCGTAGTAATTTCTAAAAAAAAAGGTTTTTTTTTTCGTGCAACATTAATTTTAATGTTTTTTATGTGTATTTTAGTCACAAGAATTTTCGCTCAAAGATAAAAAAAAAGAGTTATTAACTTAATTGGTAAAGTGTTTTCTTGTCAAGAAAAAAGATGTCGGATCGTAGCCGGCCTAACTCGAAGATCTATATTATAACCTAAGTACTATGGAAAAGTTGCTATTGGTAGGGCAAGATATTTGCTAAATATTGTGTTTATACACTTGGATGTTCGATTCATCTCTTTTCCGCATAAGGGGTCGGTGTAATAAATATCTGTAATTGGTTATGTATATAAAAAGAAATAAATAAATAAATAAAAAAAAAAGAATAAATATTTATTCCATTATAAGAGTATAGTTTAATTGGCAAAATAGGAAGCTTCAAACTTCAAATTCTCAGTTCAAGTCTGAGTGCTCTTGTTTACTCTATTATTGGCTTAATTATGTGCAAAATAACAATGTAATACATTTAATTTAATTTAATTTAACTTCTCGTAGGTATGTAGCAGTAGTAGAGTGGAAATGCGTGCGTCTTACCTTTTTTGGTGAAAAACGTGCTATTTAAAATGGAAGTAGTTATAACATGGTGCTCCGTAAGTAAAATAATACATATCTATTAAATATTGTATTCGACAAGATAAGATAAAAGATTGTATTCTTGAATGTAAAATTTCAAGTATGAAAACATTAAGAACCAAAATAACTATTGGCGTTATAGACTAAAGTTAAGAAGGTATCATGTGCATTTGTGTTTAACGCAGTTAATAAATAATACATAAATAAAAATCTGCTTGGCCTTATACTGACTTGCTTTCTCTAGGACGATGAGCTAAAAAAAAACCTATTAGTTGTAAATTAGTTTCGATATAATAATATCTTTTTTTCTTTTTGCATATAAGATAATATCGATAACTGGCCATATAAGGTGATAGGTTGGTAACCTATAGGCAAGAAATAACAAGTAATAATTACTAACGTGATTATCGCGATCTGTACTACAAGATCCAATGGTACAGATTAGATCGGATCTATAAACGAATACAATATAATATAATATGATGACAAAATTCAAACAATTACTATATAACAAACTTACATTAGGTCTAGTATTAAGTGTACTAGGGTCTTTAATATTCGCTGTAATACTTAAATTCTCTCTTGGATACTACTTTGACATAAATCCTGTAAAGGGGGGTTTAACTGTTATAGACCTGACCTGCTTTTTATCTATCGTAACTTGAAAAATTTTTTTAAGTACATTTATTGAATTGATTTTAGGTGAAAAATTTTATACTCCTATCGGGGTATATATTGATGATCCTAATTCAACTATTTCGAAAATGGATAAAGGTAAGGATACTAGTGCAGATAAAGCGGAGTCTTCTAGTAAATCAAGTAAAACTAAGGATACCTCTTGTAACCCTTTGGATACTGTAGATTATTATGATTTATTTATGGAGACTACTGCAAACTTAGACAGACAGTACGAAATGGTAAGAAAGTTACGTGACCTGAAATCGTCTAATGATTTAAAGTACTATATTAACAAGGGAGCCCTCGAGCTAGAGGTACCCAGTAACTTGAGCGAGGCTGAAGCTAATACATTAAGCAATAAGGTAGGTATTATGGATAGGATATATAACACTAAATATAGCGAGTACAAAAGTTTATTAAAGAAAGATAGCAGACTAGAGCCGTCCGTTGCCGAACTTAGAAAACATGTTAAGGATGGTTACACACAGCTATTTGACAAGTAAATAAACGCTTCACACCTTTTTTTTATATAAAAATAAGGGCTACATAACAAAAGCTTTCACCGACCCTTTATAACAAAAAAAAAAAAAAAATAAAGAGTATGTAACTTATAATTATATAATGATAATATGTAAAGGATGTAAGGATTGACACTTAGGTTCCTTAGCTTAACTGGTAAAGTGTACTTTTGATAAGGGTATGTTCGATGTTCAAGTCATCGAGGAATCAGCCATTAGCTTAAACTACTTTAAGCAATACGCAAATAATGAGATCTATATTGTTAAAAGAGAATTGGCTGAGTGGTTTATAGCGGTAAGCTTGAAACTTATTTGGTTTAAAAAACCGCATCCGTTCGAATCGGATATTCTCTGAAATAGCAAAAAATAAAAAAAAAAAAAATTAAACGGGTTAGAGCCAGGTTGGTTAGGCGCCTCATTTGGGTTGAGGATCTGTTATGTTCGAACCATAATAACCCGATGCTTTTGCAAGAGAAAATATATTAAAAGTACATAAAACAATGTTTTATTATGTACATTAAAATTAATAATGTATTTTATATGTAATGTGAAATTTCATCATAATTATGATGTTAAGTATATAAAGAAACTATTATGGATAAATAGCTGTATATCAAGGAATAGCAATATAGGCTAAAGGAGTTTAAATATTCTGATTAACCTAATTCCAGGAGAAATCCAATTTTTAAACGAAGTGAATTGAAATATCTTAGTAACTTCAGGAATAAAAATCAAATGAGATTCTGTCTTCATGTAAAAGTGATGCAGATGCAGTCTTTAAAGTAAAATGGAGCAAATCTGTTTGAACATAGGGAAACCTTTCTCTAAGACTAAATATGATATACAAGCGACAGTGAATAAGTAGCGTAAGGGAAATTTTTGAAATAGTAGTTTTATAAGCAGCTCAAGTTTAGGTTAAACCTTGAATGAGAGCGTACCTTTTGCATAATGGGTCAGCAAGTTAATATTAGATGCGAGATGAAGGGGTAAATCCTTTTAGTCCTAGATAAACCAATTATTAATTAATGAATTAGTATCTGGTATTAGACCCGAAGCCTAGTGATCTTACCATGATCAGGGTTATAAAAGCCCGAACAGGTTATCGTTGTAAAGATATCTGAAGAATTGTGGTAAGTTAGTGAAAGACAAAACTGACTAGGATAGCTGGTTTTCCGCGAAACCTATATAAGTAGGTAGTTTAAATAATTTATATTTTAATTTTGCCCTAAGCTTTTGCTCGAATAATAATAACGCTGACAATAAAAATTATTCCATCGTTGATGAGAAAGAGAAAGAGAAAGAGAAAGGGAAAAAGAAAAAATGTAAAAACATCATTGCAGGTACAGAATTGTGATCTCAGATAAGTTTACATAGCGCGAAAGCGGTTGTAAATTTATATATATTGGGGGATCGTGAAGATTTTATCAGTGAGTATTTGCTCTCGGAAGGGCAATAGATGAATATTAGACTGTCAGACATATTACGATAAGGTTGTATGTCTAAAGGGAAACAGCCCAGAACAAGAGTTAAAGGTTCCAAAATTGTTGTTAAGTGAAATTAAGGTAGTTTTTTTCATATACAGCCAGGAAATAGGCTTAGAAGCGGCCATTTTTTTAAGACCTCGTAACAGAGCACTGGTTTAATAAAAAGACATATCTAATATATTAGGTATGGTTAAGTTGAACGCACCGAAAATTTAACGGATCTAAACAACATACCGAAACCTTGTACATGACAATAGATAATTCTATACTTTTTAGAGGTATAGGGACTATTCCATGGGGTAGCGGAACATTGGGTAAATTTTAATAAGTTTATGTCTTCGATATGAATTAAGCGGTTATAAGCATACGTGCAGCCGCGAAAATATCCCAAGTGAGAATGCTGACATGAGTAACGATAAAGGGATTACCCCTCGCCTTAAGCTTATGGTATTTAATGAAGTAACGGCCCCTTAATTTATTGATCTGACCTAAAGGATTAAATGATGGGTAAATCTTTAAATGTACATTTAAACAACGTTTAATTGCAAAAAATAAAAAAGTTCTAATCCTGAAAATTTAGTATATTTTATTCGTAAAATATGTTAAAGGTTAACTTAGAATGTAAATAAACAATGAGCAGTTAATCTAATGAACGTTCTGGAAAAATAAATGTACGAAATTCTTAACAGGACACTGGTCACTCCACGTGTAAACCGTACCTAAATACTACCACAAGTAAGCAAGTAGAGAATACAAAGGCGTTTGAGATAACAATCATTAAGGAACTCGGCAAATTGACACCGTAACTTAGGGATAAGGTGTGCCATTACATAGCATTAAACTTGCAACTATCTAATTACGCCCCGCTAAAACTTTTGTAAGCGTGCCTATACTGGTGACGACGCGTAGGTACGTCGGTAGTTGCTTAGGCAGGATGGCAACCCGCTGTGGGTTTATTAGCTATTTGTAAGAGGAGACATAAAATGGTGTTGTACGACTGTTTAATTAAAACAAAGCACTTTGCATAAGATGTAAAATCAAAGTATTGAGTGTGATTTCTGCCCGATGTTGGCTGGTTAACGGATTTTCTTAGTTGAATAAATATAGGCTAGGTTTTGAAGGAAACCCCAATCAATGGCGGCCTTACCGATGAGGGTCCTAAGGTAGCGGAATACCCTGGCCGTTAAATGCGGTCTTGCATGAATGATTTAACGATACAACAGCTGTCTCAATGATTGTCTCAGTGAAATTGGAATAACTGTGCAGATACAGTTTTCTTCTAGTTAGACGAGAAGACCCTATGCAGCTTTACTGTTGCTAGTAATTGGATATGATGTAACGAATTGTAGTGTATAAGGTAGTTGACAAGATATAATTGAAACACCTTTATTATGTTTATCATATCAGTTGCGTACTAGACTACTTTTTTGAGTATGATCACAATTGCATACCTGACAATTATAAGTTTCGCCTACGAGTAGTAAAAACGACTAGGAAAAAGGGTTTTTTTGTCAGATTAAGTAAAGTAATTAAATATTACCTAGTATAGCTAAGCTTATCCGAAAGAAAATTACATTGTCTAGAAATAAGATACGTTATTATAAACCATAGTCTACCAAACTATGCTTTATTTTATCACGTCTAGTTCTAGATATTATGTGAAGGAAACAGTTGCTAGTGGATAGTTTATGCGGGGCACAGATCCCATAAAAAGTACCTGGGTGTATCCAAAGTTAAAATTGTAAATTCATCTACTTAAGTTAATGATATGCGCTATTATTGTACTTTATGTATTAATATAGGCAATTACTATTTTACTATGCTATAGATTATTATTTAATCTATTCAGTTATAATTCTATTAGGTTAGAATAATTATATTTTTTAAGTAAGGTTTTAACTATATGGAAAATAGATGTTAATAAAACATTAGTCTTATTGTTTTTACTTGTCTACAACTTGGCAAATGTCAAGTTTAAAGATGATTTTTAATATTACTGTTAAAGTTTAATGGCTTAACCTTGCTTTACTGTTTGACTTACACGTCTATCAGTCACGTAAGTGGGGCATACGATCACAAGATGCAGAAAGGAAAGGTCTTGGATTATTGAAAAAAGCTACGCTAGGGATAACAGGCTAATTGCGCCAGAGAGTACAAATTGAGTGCGCAGTTTGGCACCTCGATGTCGGCTTAGCTCATCCACATGAATGCAGGAATCATGAAGGGTACGACTGTTCGTCGGTTAAAGAGCTACACGAGCTGGGTTAAATACGTCGTGAGACAGTATGGTTTCTATCTTCTAGAAGTAATTAGAGTAAAACAAGAATAGCCCCTTCGTACGAAAGGAGTTGGGTATGTTAACCTCTGGTTTATTTGTTGTTTATGGGCGACGATATGTTAAGGGGCATGAGTGGTTGTGCCTACTTCTCATATAGGATATTGCATAATTAGATGCACATATGTACCATAGGCACGGCAATAAAGCTACGTTAGCTATAAATAAATGCTGAATGCATATAGGCATAAAGTTTATCTTGATATACTCTTAAATATACGTAATACACTATTACGAATTATTAGTTAATAACAATTAACTTGTAATTGTATAGGCTTTGGTTGTAAGGATTTTGATGTCTTAAGATACAAAGTACTAATTTTATTAAAAACTAAATAATACACTTATATAATACATTAAATTAATTTTTCTCTCAGTAACATAAATATACTCACAATAGATACCGATATGTGGTAAACAGTTTAGCAAAAAGGGAAAAAAAGGCTATAGCTTAATTGGTAAAGCAAGCTGCTCATGATAGCTCAGATGAGTGTTCAAATCATTCTGGCCTTAATATATATTATTAGATGTAGATTATATCTACCTATGTATATATATGTAACTACATTTATTAATTAGCTAAAATATGTTAAAAATAGTAAGTTAATCCGAGTGCTGGAATTGGTAGACAGGGAAAATTTAAGCTTTTCTGACAGTTAGTCGTAAACGTTCGATTCGTTTCTTGGATATGATAAATTAATAATAGAGAGATAAATGTTTTAATCATTTATTTAATTATATAAGCAGACCCACTGGTCTAAGGGTTAAGACGTAATGTTTTCACCATTAAATTTTGGGTTCAAATCCCAAGTGGGTTAAGCCTATTTTGTAGGTTATACGGTAGGAGATTATACATTTTCACTTGTGTTATCACATATAGCATTCAGGATCAAACAGGATTTATTACCTTAAAAGTAAGGATAGGCGCAACCCTACAAACATCTTTCTACGTCAGTAAAAAAACTGTGACGCTAGGGGAACGATATATCGGGAAACCGAAGAAGACTTTTTTATAATAAATGCTGTTTGTGTCTATATGTTATAGCAGAAGTGGGAGTAGCCATTACTTATTCTTAGTTATTATTCTGATGGCTAAGATAAGTTCTAAAATGAAAAAATTAATTATCTGATCAGATAATTAATTAATTTTATCAGGTGGAGCAAGTCACAGGATAGGGCGTGTAGGGGGCCCATCCGGTTAGTGTAAGGTTAACATTCTGTATTATAACAGAAGTATAACGGAAAAGCTAATTACCAATATATTCACTGGAAGACCACATAGCTATAATCTAATTATTTTGGTACTGATCGCGTATGGAAATTTTTCTAAGGAGGGGGAGGGTTTTTACTATATATAGATATATAGCTTTTCCCTCATTAATAAAAAAAAAAAAGGGGGATATAGTTTAATTGGTAAAACTGCGATTTTGCATATCGTTATTTTAGGATCGATCCCTAATATCTCCAAAAAAATAGAAGTATCAAATAAGCTCGAGAAGCTCAACCTGGTAGAGCGGAACTCTGAAGATGTTTAGGTTGTAAGTTCAAATCTTATCTCGAGCATTTGGTCTTTTAATAAAAAAAAAGGTAGTGATGGAATTGGTAGACATGAATAGCTTAGGACTATTTGATTTATAATCTTATCCGTTCAAGTCGGATTTACCTTAAGGAATAAAATAAGCATGACAGAACAAGACTAGGTATTTTATAATAGTACCCATTTTCTATAAAAAAAGGAAGGTTCCATTTGTTGGTATGATGGGTTGAGCTGTAAACTCAATAGCTGAGGCTGTCGAAGGTTCGATTCCTTTTCTTCCTAATATAAAAAAAAAAGCATAGTATAATATAACGCGTCTGAAGCAGACATTATTACTTTTTATTGAGTATGACCTACGCAATGTATAATATCTATACGCATCTGGATTAAGCCAGATGTAATTTAAAAGAATAAAAAAGCATTAGTTTTTGTTAATATTTTTACCTAATTGTGGTGTCAAATAAAGAGAGATAAAGAAAAGAATGATATGTTGTGGACTAATCGGTAAGTCATAAATTTTTGGTATTTACCAATGAGTGTTCGAGTCACTCCAACATAATAAGTAGAGCTAGCACCGTTCTTATAAATGTATTAAGTTATACATCTATTATTATATAGACAAATATATTTTAGTCTAAAAAAACATATGTATATAGTTATGATAAAAAGGACGTAGCTTAATTAGTAAAGCAAGGCTTCATAAGCTAAGATAAGTGTTCGAATCACTTCGTTCTCAGTGACCTCTTATAAACAATTTGACAAAACCTTTTTTTATAGAAAAAATGAGAAAACGGAGGTAACGGCTCACCGATCTTTTTCGAACTAAGGTTAACGATAAGTCTGTACAGATTTTGCATTTATAATGTTACTTTTACTATACTCGGTTACAAATATATAATGATAATGATAATAAAACATGACAAACTTTAACACAATACCAATAAAATTTAGCACATTTAAGAGAAAAACTAGTTTTTCCGGAATAACATTTGTTCTAGGTAGATGATTTACTACCACTAATTATATGCTTTTACCTAGGAAGAACGATCAAGACGATTTAATAGACGAGATTAATAAGTTAGAACAGGAGTTTAATGAAATTGACGCTGATATCGAAGAGCTTAATAAGGAAATCGTGGAGGGTGAAGTAGATGTAAACTCAGATGGTGAGGAGACTGAACTATCTAAATGAGTTAAGGAGCGTGAGGAGGAGAAAGATAGTATGGTTGGGGATAACATGGAGAATAAGGATGAGGCTCTTTTTGTAAATAATAATGAACGTAAGAACCACTCTTTAACTTTAGAATTAATAAAGGAGTCTGCCAGTAAAGATATTGAAACTTTAAATGAAGTTATGGACCAATGCCCACAAGATAATCCTGCTTTCGATAGAGCGTTAGAGCTTGTAGAAAAGGTGGAATATTTGCAGGAAAAGGCTTCGGAATTACATGAAAAGTGACATGAAAATGATTTACCTCCAATGTCTAACTTACCTGAAAACAGCGTACCTCCTCTGGTTGATTCACCTAAATCACATTTCCCCCAAGACAGTTCTGACGTAGAGCAAACAGAGTTTAATTCATTTGAACCTTTCGACGAGTAAGAGCTTTATAAAAAAAAAAGGTGGATATAGTTCAATAGGTAGAACAACTGTATGTGGAACAGTAAGTTTCCTGTTCAAGTCAGGATATACACCCTAGCGAATAATAAACACGGTTAAAGAGCTATACTTATAATGTACGAGTCTTGTTTTGTAGTTCTATTCACAAAAGTATACATAAAACATAAATGCTTACTAGTTTAATGGTAGAACAGAATATTCCTAATATTTATGTCTAAGTTCAAGTCTTAGGTGAGTAATGTATAGGGTTAAGTGTTTTTATTTTATTAACAATAACTTTACAGCCTTTTTTTTGAAAAAAAAAA